TTGACCAACCACGGGTTTCCCTGAAAATCCTTAACTTTAACAAAGACGTTCACAAGATATTCTATTTTTCCATAGAAACAGATTCGTTCAAGAAAAACTCCAAAAGATGTTGATCGTAAATGAGAAGATTGGTTACGTAAAAAGAATAAAACGGATTCATATTCCCCTACATGAGAATTATATAAGAATAAGAATAACCTTTCATCTCTTTTTGAAAAAGAGGAACTGGCTTTATTTAGCCTAATAAGAGTATTCCAATTACAATACTCGTTGAGAAAAAATCGTAATAAATGCAAAGAAGAAGCATCTTTTAACCAATAGCGAAGAGTTTGAACCAAGATTTCCACGTGGACAGAGTAGGGTATTAGGATATCTAATACAAGATTTAGATGTGGAAAATTTTCTTCTAAAAAAGGAAATACTGAATGAATCGATCGTAAATTCTGAGATTTTACTATCTTTTTCTTTTCTAGACACGATATTAATCGTAGAGAAAATGGAATTTCCACAATCAAAGCAAACCCCTCTGATAAAATTTTAGAATACAAATTGAGCGCCAAAAAGGGGTTTTTGTTTGAATCATTAGGAGTACTAAGAAAATGATTCTGTTGATACATTTGAGTAATTAACCGTTTCACAATCAGTAAACTGGATTTATTGCCGTAACCCGGATTTTCCGACAAATTCGATCTACCAAAACCATGATCATGAGCAAATGTATAAATATACTCCTGAAAGATAAGGGGATATAGGAAGTTATGTTGTTGAGATTTCTCTGGCTGTAAATATCTTTGGATTTTCTCCATTTGCACTTCTAGTTGAATCAAAGGGAGAAGATTTTTGGAGTTATCAAATGATACATAGTGCGATACAGTTAAAACAAGGTATTCTAGTAAGAATAGATACCTCGGAAGCAGGTAAACTTATCAACGGATTTTCCACTCTCTCGTTGTCCATTCATTTCATGATACTATATATACTATAGGATACCAAGACGATTCGAAATCTTTTATTTTTTAAACCTAATCGCTCTTTTGATTTCGGAAAAAACTTTCTTTATCAATATACTGTTTCTTTTACACACACATCTCCATTCCACATATAGAGAATGCCAATAGTTAGGATTCAGTAAAAAACCTATCGTAGGGGGGAAGCCCTTCCCATATCAGGCACTAATCCATTTTTAACGTCTAATTAGATCGGGAATTATTCAAATTAAGAACCGAAGCTGGTTGCTTTTTCTTTCTGATAATTAATCGATAATTGAAGCTATGGGGCCCTATCCATTTATTCATTCGACCTAACTTGATTTTATTCCATTCCAAAAATTCAAACAGGGTTTTGTACCGATCCGATAAAAATGAAATATCCTCAGAACTGCCCACTGATACGACATGCTATTTTTTCCATTTATTCCCTTTCAGGATCAGTCGCGGTCTTCGAAACCACACCAATGGTATGGACGAATTTCTCACTTCATCAAAACGTGTAAAAAATTCTAGTCGCACTTAAAAGCCGAGTACTCTACCGTTGAGTTAGCAACCCGATATAGATTAAAAAAAATTTCAGCAAAACAATATAGATACAATCCAAATCCATTAAATTCAATTTAAACAAAGAGAAAGGAGATTCTACGAGCTAATCAAACCATTGCACTAAAAACTCGAAAAACAGATTTTCGAAAACATTTGAAGCATAAAAATGAATTCATTAGATTAAAATACAACAAATTCTTATATAAAAAAAATATACAGAATTGGAAAAATTGAAAAAGTTAGGGAACGAAAATAAATAGACCCGGTTGACTTATCACGAGAAATTATATTTCTTCGATACACTCTTGTCAATATAAATGTTGAGAAAACAATACAGTGAAGGGGGGGGGGGAGATTTGTATATAACTTTGTCAAATTTTTCTATACTTGTTTTTTTGATCTCCCCCCCCCTTTTTTTTTTGGTATTTCTTTAATTGAATCTCATTTGATTAGACAGAAGTTCATTAAAAACTTCAGCCTTTTTTAAAAGATTCTGAACAGTTTCTGTAGGTTGAGCGCCTTTCTCAAGGAAATATAGAATAACAGGAACATTTAAATAAGTTTGATTCTTCATTGGATCATAAAAGCCTACTTTTCGAAGATCTTTTCCTTCTCTTCGGGATCGACTATCAATTGCAACGATTCGATAGACGGCTCATTGGGATAGATATAGATGAACAATACCCCCCCTAGAACCGTATAGGAAGTTTTCTCCTCGTACGGCTCGAGAAAAAATGTTTGATTCAAGGTTATGTAATTCTAATAACATAAATGGCAAATGAGCCTATAAAATCAATTAGACTTTGTTTCCGTCTTTTTTCTTCCTGAAAAACCCATTCGTACTCAAAACTCGTAACTCAAGTTGTATAACCCTCAAATAGCTCAAAGGAAAAATCTTTCGTCAACTTCATTTCTTGAGCGGTCTTTAGTCCCTTTTGTTTATCTCCTTTAAAATTGAAAATTCGATTTCGATTCTTTAATCGTATCCAATTATTGAGATTTTGATCCAATTAAAGGGTTTTTCCTTGTTTTTAGATCCTTTATCCTTATTTTAAATCATTGGGTTTAGACATTACTTCGGTGCTTCTAAATCCTTTCAAAATGGCAGCAACATACCCCTTTTTGATTTCTTTCTTTCTATCAAAGAATCCCACGGCCAGTTGATTCCCCCACGGTACACTTTGAATGAAGCGAAAAGGTTGATCAATTCCAACCAGTTTTGCTTTTGAATTGGGAATTTGCTCAAATTGGATCCTTTCTATTTATATATGTATATATGGAAGATATATTTACGAAGTTGTTCCAATTGATTGATTGGCATTTAACCCTAGACCCTTACCCCCCAGAAATGAATTAATCCTTTCTACTCGAGCTCCACCGTGGACTATTTAGAACCCAACAAAAACGAAGGATTCAAGTGTAACAGAACAAACAATGTCGAGCTAAGAGCATCCTCATCCCTAGATAAATCGAAAATGGTGGATGTAAAAATCCACAACGGATTCTGCCCTTCAAGTCGCACGTTGCTTTCTGCCACATCGTTTCAAACGAAGTTTTACCATAATATTCCTCTAAGTCGGAACCATTATGAAATTGATTCAATCATGGAATCATGAATAGTCATTTGGTTCAGCTGTTCATAGAGATCGTAATCTAGACCCTTTCTTCCCTATATGATATGGAAAGACAGCAACCTTAACACCCATTAATAATTTAATAATATACCATTACAGTTAATTCAAAAGTAAAAGGATTTCGAGTTGAAATTGAAAAAGTTTCCTATTTGAATTAAATTTAACAAAAATTGGATAATAAGCATCGCCTTTGATCTTATGGGGGGGTAGGTCCTTCTTTTTTAATTAACTCATTACTCCTTAAATTTCAAATAGATAAGATGTAAGTTGAGATTTGAATCTTTATTCTTTTCAGCTTATTACTTATTACGAAAATCAAAATTCCTTGTCATTGAAATAGAAGGATATATATCGTATAAGTGAAACATTTCTTCATTTTAGAGGATTCAATGGTATATATTTTGTTTAACATAAAATTGAATAATAAATTCATAAATGGCTTCTTGTCATAAAGGGAATAAAATCAAAGGATAAATCACCCCCGCCTCAATCGTTACATAGATTTCTAATTTTTTATTAGAGTCAAAAACGAAATATCGAAATAAAATGAGATTCAACGAAAAAACATTGGTATTGAAATTAATGTGGATTAACTCTTATCCACTCCCTTACTTCTTTCTAAGTAAATAATGGAGTCGACACTGGGACGGAAGGATTCGAACCTCCGAATAGCGGGACCAAAACCCGTTGCCTTACCGCTTGGCCACGCCCCATTTCAATTTTGAATCGATACCAAGAAACAATAATATTGTTATTAGTTTTTTATCAACCCCAGCCAAAAATCTCTATTTTTATATTTCTAGAATACCTTGGTACTGGCATTTTCATACATCTAGATGTAGAAATCGAAAATTCAACAAAATTTATTGATCATTACATAGAATTCAATTAAGATATTGTATGAAAGTATCATTTCTTCTATTCTCCTTCGAGAATTGGAGGCTTTTTGATTGAGTGGATGCAAAGAAAAAGAAGAATGTCTACCTTACTTACTTTCTTCCTTTTTCCTTATATCAAAAACTCAATTCAAAATGAAAATGCAATTATCGGCAAGACCAAAACGTCTGTTATGCTTAATATCGTTAGTTTGATCTGTATTTCTATTAATTCTGCCCTTTATTGGAGTAGTTTTTTCTTCGGAAAATTGCCCGAAGCATATGCTTTTTTGAATCCAATCGTAGATATTATGCCAGTCATACCTGTGCTTTTTTTCCTCTTAGCTTTTGTTTGGCAAGCTGCTGTAAGCTTTCGATAAGATCCTTTATAATATTATAGTAATAATATTATCCTCGAAAATGGATGATTTCGTCCAGAAAAGATTCGAAAAATTGATAAAATCAGATAAGTTTTAGAGTATGAACCCTAGACTCGCACACTGAAGTTCTTGTATAGTCGACATAAATTTAGCTTACGCCCATTTTCTCGTTTTTGACCCCTTTTCCAGTGAAAGACCCTAACCGCATTAGGGTCTCGCACAAAATCACAAAATAGAAATATATATATACCATTATGCCATAATGGCAATAGTTTTTAATGAAAAAACTAATTCATTTGTGACAGTTCATTTCTAATTCTAGAAACAACCCCATTTCTTGGTGTCAAAATGCGATATTTTTTATAAAAATGGAAGATTTATTCTCTTTTTTTTTTCTTTCAAAAAAGAATTTGGAGATTGTGTAATGCTTACACTGAAACTCTTCGTTTATACCGTAGTGATATTTTTTGTTTCTCTCTTTATCTTTGGATTCCTATCTAATGATCCGGGGCGCAATCCTGGACGTGAAGAATAAAACAAAAATTGGTTCATTTTCAAATTTTCTTAGGATTTTTC